ATTATTATACATATATAAATTGATATATATATATAAATTGATATATATATATAAATTGATATATATATATAAATTGATATACATATATAAATTGATATACATATATAAATTGATATACATATATAAATTGATATATATATATATAAATTGATATATATATATATACTCTCGTCCGTAAAGCATCGCAGTCGTGACTTTTCCCTGTTTCCGGGGGGTTTGCAGGATAAAGATAAGTCTCGAGTAAGGGGGGGTAGGGGGGGTTTACGTTGAGAAACCTCCAAGGGGGCGTCTTAGTAGGAACTTACGTTTGGACTAAGCATTATGCTCTTGATATCCTACTATGCAAACCTTCTATTTAAGTTCGATTACATGAACTTTTATTCCATCAAGCAAGGAAAATGTTCAACCTTGTTTATTTGGACTGTGTGCACTCTGAAATGTCAAGTGAAAGGAGGACAAAAAAAGATAACCCTATGCACGATGGAGTGAACGCTCGGCTTGCTGGGTAACGAGTCGTATGGTTTCCACCATTAACTTATGCAAGCCGTCAAGGAAAGTATGAGGGATAATATCAACGAATGGACCTGAAATAGGAACCAAATGCCAGGAATAATTCACTGATAGAAACCCCCACGATTATTGTCCCTGACCATCAATAACCGTTAGCAGAAAGGTATCAACTGATGCGATTCTCTTATTGGGTAATATTAGTTAATTCCATAAGATGGTGATTCTTGGTGTATATTCATTTATTTAATATTATTGTTAAATTTTAATATTCGTTAAGTTTAATTAATATATATTTGAGTATTTAAATAAATGGTTTATGTAAAGTTATACATATATGTACCTGAATACATATATGTTTAAAATAAATTTATGGTGATAATACATATATGTACTTGAATACATGTATGTTTAAAATAAATTTATGGTGATAATACATATATGTACTTGAATACATGTATGTTTAAAATAAATTTATGGTGATAATACATATATGTACTTGAATACATGTATGTTTAAAATAAATTTATGGTGATAATACATATATGTACTTGAATACATGTAAGTGGGGGGATTTTAACCCCCGACGGCCGGTTTACAAGACCGGGGCTCTGGGTGCTGAGCTACAGTTACAGGCTCATTCAAGAGCTTTGTTTTCATATCAGGCTGCGGCTGGGAATAAAAGGAGGAATAGGCCGAAGTAAAGGCATGAGGCTAGTTGGCCGATGATGATGAAGGGTTGTTCTGCGGGTATGCCGCCGATTCATGTTAGAATTATTACATCTGCGACTAGGGTTCAGAATAGAAGCTGCGAGATTGGTCGGAAGGTTATGCTTCGTATTTTTGATGTGTGGAGGAAAGGTACTGTTATTAAAATTAGGATCGAGGCTAGTAAGGCAATAACTCCGCCTAGTTTGTTAGGGATGGATCGGAGGATGGCATATGCAAATAGGAAGTATCATTCTGGTTTGATGTGGGGGGGCGTAACTATTGGGTTGGCGGGCGTGAAGTTGTCTGGGTCTCCCAGGAGGTTAGGTTTAAATAATGCGATGGAGATAAGCAGTGTTAGTATGGCTACGAAGCCCAGAAGGTCTTTATAGGAGAAGTAGGGGTGGAATGAGATTTTATCTGTATTTGAGTTTAAGCCCAGTGGGTTATTTGAGCCGGTTTCATGCAGGAACAGAAGGTGAAGGACTGTTGCGGCTACAACGATGAAGGGAAGTAGGAAGTGGAATGTAAAGAATCGGGTAAGGGTGGCGTTGTCTACTGAGAACCCCCCTCAGATTCATTCAACGAGTGTAGTGCCCACGTATGGCACGGCTGAGAGGAGGTTGGTAATAACTGTGGCACCCCAAAATGATATTTGACCCCAAGGGAGGACATAACCTACAAAGGCGGTCATTATAACTAGCAGGAAGAGGATTACTCCGATGTTTCATGTTTCTATAAATAGGTATGAGCCATAGTAGAGGCCTCGGCCGATGTGGAAATAAAGGCAAAAGAAAAAGAAGGATGCACCATTTGCATGTAGGTTGCGAAGAAGTCAGCCGTAATTGACGTCTCGGCAGATGTGGGCTACTGAGTTGAAGGCAGATTCAATATCGGGGGTGTAGTGCATAGCAAGAAATAGGCCTGTGAGGATTTGTGTGGCGAGGCATACTCCTAGGAGAGAGCCAAAGTTCCATCAAGCTGAAATGTTGGCGGGGGATGGTAAGTCAATTAGGGCGTCGTTTACGATTTTTGTTAAGGGGTGGTTTTTCCGGAGGGGGGCCATTAAGGTTCTTCTAGTTAAATAATAACGGTGGTTTTTCAATCCATAGTTCTTGGTTAAAGTCCTAGGGAGAATTATGTCTTTTATTAATTTTCTGTTTCTAGTGGGTCTGGTCTTAGGGCTGGTTGCTGTTGCTTCTAACCCTTCCCCCTATTTTGCTGCTTTTGGTTTAGTGGTTGTAGCGGGTATGGGGTGTGGGGTTTTAGTTGGCTATGGGGGCTCTTTTTTATCTTTGGTTTTATTTTTAATTTATATAGGGGGCATATTAGTTGTATTTGCTTATTCGGCAGCGTTAGCGGCTGAGCCATACCCTGAGACTTTAGGTAGTCTTGATGTTTTGTTCTATGGGGTACTTTATGTCCTAGTGGTGGGTCTAGTGGGTATTAATTTTTCTGGGGGGTGATACGATTCTTCTTGAGTACCTGCGGACGATATGTCGGAGCTTTCAGTTTTTCGGGCGGATACTGGCGGGGTAGGTTTGGTATACTCAGAAGGGGGTGGAATGTTAGGGGTAACGGCTGGTGTTTTACTTCTTACTTTGTTTGTAGTATTAGAGGTGGTTCGAGGGTTAGGGCGGGGGGCAGTTCAGGCCGTTTAGAAAAAGAGGGTGGTGAATAGGAAGAGGGTTAACAGGAACAGGGTGAGGTAAGTTTTAATGAGGCCTTGCTGCACGTTGCTTGCGGTAGTAATTATTGGTTTGTTGTAGGATGTGAGGGCTTTAGGGCCTGTTTTTTCTAGTCAGGTTTGGTCAATAGTCTGGGCTGCAATAGCTTGCCCTAGAGTTAGGCTTAGTTGAGGGGGTAAACGGTGAATGGTTGTTGGGAAAAAGCCTAACATGTTGGAGAAGTGGTGGGGTGCGAGAGTGGGTTGTAATTTAGTTTGTTTAGTTGTTAGTGCGGCTAATTCTAAGGCGGTTATTAAACCAAGAATTGTGACGGCAAGGGCTGCTAGTTTTAATAGAGGGGGCATAGACATGATCGGTGTTTTTAGGGGTAAAAAGTTTGTTGTTAGGATAAGTCCTGCAATAATGCTACCCAGGGCTAGTCGTTTGATGGGGTTAATGACTGAGGGGTTGTTTTCTGAAATTGGTGAGAGGGGGTTGAATCGAGGGTGCCCCATGAAAACATAGAATGTTAGTCGGAGGCTATAAACAGCTGTAAAGGATGTGGCGATAAGTGTAAGGGTAAGGGCTCAGGCGTTAATTTGGGATGTGTTTAGGGCTTCAATAATTGCATCTTTTGAGAAGAACCCTGCTAGGAAGGGGGTGCCGGTTAGTGCGAGGCTGCCAATAGTGAAGCAGGACGATGTGAATGGTGTTAAGTGGTGTATTCCCCCCATTTTTCGCAGGTCCTGCTCGTCGTTAAGGCTGTGGATAATAGCCCCTGAGCATAAGAAAAGCATTGCTTTAAAGAAAGCGTGTGTGCAGATGTGAAGAAAAGCAAGCTGGGGCTGGTTTAACCCAATTGTTACCATCATCAACCCCAGCTGGCTTGATGTTGAGAAAGCAACAATTTTTTTTACGTCATTCTGAGTAAGTGCACATGTTGCGGTGAATACTGTGGTTAAAGCCCCGAGGCATAGGCATAGGGTTAGGGCTGTTTGGTTGTTTTCTAAGAGGGGGGATATTCGGATTAGTAGGAAGATTCCGGCGACGACCATGGTGCTTGAGTGCAGTAGGGCGGATACTGGTGTTGGGCCTTCTATGGCAGAAGGGAGTCAGGGGTGGAGTCCAAATTGCGCGGATTTGCCTGTTGCGGCAAGAATTAACCCTAGAAGGGGGTAGGTAAGGTCGAAATCTTTTGCGGTGATAAACATTTGTTGTATTTCTCATGAGTTTAGGTTGGTGGCTATTCATGCTATGGCAAGAATTAGTCCGATATCACCTACCCGGTTATAAAGAACTGCTTGTATCGCGGCGGTGTTAGCGTCTGCTCGGGAGTACCATCAGCCGATTAGTAAAAAGGATATAATCCCGACACCTTCTCAGCCAATAAACAGTTGAAATATATTGTTTGCTGTGACTAGGGTAATTATAGCGATAAGGAAGATTAGCAAATATTTAAAGAATCGGTTTATGTTGGGGTCATTATGCATATATCATGCTGCAAACTCTAGGATTGACCAGGTGACGTATAATGCAATGGGGGTGAAGATAATAGAATAGTGGTCAATCTGAAGGCTGAGGTTAATATCAAAGGCGTGGGTGTTTGTCCAGGTTCAGGTAGATACAATAGCTTCTGTGCCGCAAGTTAAGAATAGTGAGAGCGGGAAGAGGCTGGTGAAGAATGCTAGTTTAACGGCTGTTTTTACTTTTTTAGTAGATCAGGATGGGTTTAGGGGATGGGGGGAGAGGGTGGTAATTAGGGGGTACAAAAGCAGTAAAAAGACAATAATAAAGCTTGTGGCTATCAGTGTTGGCAGCGTCAGCGGGGAGGGTAGCATAGTTAATACTTGGATTTGCACCAAGAGTGCCTGGTGCCTAAGACCAGTGGATTACTGTTATCCTTTATTAACGGCGAGTGAGCCTTGGGCTTTAACCAAGGGACTGAAAGTTAGCAGTTTTCTTTGCTTCTGGGCCTCTCTCGGGTAGACAGGGGGATTCTAACCCCCTTTTTTAGGTCCACACCCTAATGTCTTAAATTAAACTATGTCCACAGATGGTTCAGCTTCAAATGAGCTCAGGTTTAACTACAAGTAAAATAAGGGGGAGGAGATGAAGTGCCATGATTAAGTGCTCTCGGGAGTGAGAGGGGCTTAAAGGTATAATATGAGGGGGCAGTGGGCCCCGTTGGGTTATAAGAAATATGTAGAGGGAGTAGCCAGCAGTAATTAAAACCCCCGCCCCGGTTAAAGCGAGGGTTCAGGGTGATCAGTTGAACAGGGCGCTCAGGATTATAAGTTCGCCTATGAGGTTAGGGAGTGGGGGTAGTGCTAAGTTAGCGATAGAGGCAAGGAATCATCATGCTGTTATTAGGGGGAGGGCTATTTGTAGGCCTCGAGCTAGGATCATTGTCCGGGTGTGTGTTCGTTCGTAATTTGTATTAGCTAGGCAGAAAAGTGCGGAGGATGTAAGCCCGTGAGCAATCATAAGAACTAGGGCTCCTGAGAGGGCTCAGGGCGTCTGGATAAGGATTGCTGCGGCGACTAGGCCCATATGACTGACTGATGAGTATGCGATTAGAGACTTAAGGTCGGTTTGTCGTAAGCAGATTGAGCCTGTTATAACGACCCCCCATAGCGCAAAAATAATAAATGGGTAGCACATTTCTTTGGTAATAGGTTCGAGCATTGGTATCATTCGAATTATACCATAACCCCCAAGTTTCAGGAGGACAGCTGCAAGGACTATAGAGCCTGCAATTGGCGCCTCTACATGTGCTTTAGGTAGTCACAGGTGAACACCATACAATGGTATTTTAACTAAGAAAGCCATTAGGCATGCCAGTCATCACATTTTAGCTGATTGAGTGTCTATTTGTATTTGTGCGGTGTATTGGAGTGTGAGTGTTGATAAGGTGCCTGTATTATTTTGGAGGGTGACCAGGGCAACTAGAAGGGGTAAAGAGGCAGCTAGTGTATAAAATAAGAAGTAAGCCCCTGCGTTAAGGCGCTCTGCCTGATTCCCTCAGCGTGTAATGAGGATTAGGGTTGGGATCAGGGTGGCCTCAAACATAATATAGAACAAAATGATTTCGGTAGCCCCAAAGGCCATAATTAGGAAGATTTGAAGAGAGGTCAGTAACGAGATATAGGTTCGTTGACGATTAAGTGGTTCTAGGTTTATGTGATTTTGGCTGGCTAAGATTATTAGAGGTAAGAGCCAGCAAGTAAGAACAATAAGAGGGGTGGATAGGGGGTCTGTTGCTATGTAAGGATTTAGAAAGCATCACCCAGTCTCTGTTGAGTTTTTTAGTAATGAAAAGCTTATTAGGGCAATAAGAAGGCTGTGGGTTAGGGTCGTAGATCACAGCCATTTAACTGGTACTAACCAAATTGTTGGTAAGAGCATCATGGTGGGGATGAGAACTTTTAGCATTGCAGAAGATTAAGGTTTTTTAAGTGGTCGGAGCCGTGTGTTCGTGCAGTTGCAACTAGTAGGGCGAGACCAGTACTTGCTTCACAGGCTGAAAAGGCCAGGAGAAGTATAGGGGTTGTCAAGAAGTTGGTTGACCCTAGTACTAAACCCCAAGTAGAAAAGGCTAAAAATAAAGAGAGTATTATAGCTTCTAAGCATAAAAGGGCCGAAAGAAGGTGGTTTCGGTGAAGCGTTAGGCCTGTTAACCCTAGTAGAAAAGTTGATGAGAAAGCAAAGTGGGTGGGGGTCACTAGTTGTTTGCGGACTTTAACTGCAAGCTCTTGGGCCGAAACCAAGTATTTTCCTTATACTAAACAACTATTCAGCTCATTCAAGGCCCCCTTGAGCTCACTCATAGACTAATCCGAGGGTTAACAGAGTTAGTACGGCGGAGGCCCACAGAAATGTAGTCAGGGGGGATAGTAGTTGGTCACCTCATGGGAGGGGTAAGAGGAGTGCGATTTCTAGGTCGAAAAGAAGGAATAAAATAGCCACTAAAAAGAAGCGGAGGGAAAAAGGTAGTCGAGCTGAGCCTAAGGGGTCAAAGCCGCATTCATATGGGGAGAGCTTCTCATGGTCTGGGTTTATTTGAGGGAGTCAGAAGGAGATTGTCGCTAGGACGAAAGAGAGGCCGCAGGCAATTAAAAGTGCTGTAATAGTTAGGGCTATTATCTATTCTTGGAGTTTAACCAAGGCTTTCTGATTGGAAGTCAAATATACTAGCTGTATTAAAAAGATTATGAGCCTCATCAGTAGATAGAAACATAAAGGAAGAGTCAGACGACATCTACGAAGTGTCAGTATCAAGCGGCTGCTTCGAAGCCAAAGTGATGGGAAGATGTGAAGTGGTGCTGGATTTGGCGAAGGAGGCAGACTGCGAGGAAAGTTGATCCAATAATTACATGTAGGCCGTGGAACCCCGTAGCTACAAAGAATGTGGACCCATAGACACCGTCTGCAATTGTAAATGGGGCTTCGTAATATTCTATGGCTTGGAGGAAGGTGAAGTAGAATCCTAGAAGGATTGTTAATAGTAGGGATTGAATTGCCTCTATACGGTTTCCCTCTGTAATGCTGTGGTGGGTTCAAGTGACTGTGACTCCAGAGGCAAGGAGAACTGCAGTGTTTAAGAGGGGCACTTCAAATGGGTCTAGTGTTGTAATGCCTGTCGGGGGTCAACATCCCCCCAGTTCTGGGGTTGGGGACAGGCTGGAGTGGTAGAAAGCTCAAAAGAACCCGAGGAAAAAGAAGACTTCTGAGGTAATAAAGAGTACTATGCCGAACCGTAGACCTTTTTGTACGGGTGGTGTGTGGTGTCCTTGAAAGGTGCCTTCTCGGACAATATCTCGTCATCATTGGTATATCGTAAGGATAAGGAGAATGGTCCCTAAGGTTATAAGTGCTGTAGAGTTAAAGTGGAATCAGATGGCAAGGCCTGATGTTATTAACAGCGCGGCTGTGGCACCTGTGAGGGGCCATGGGCTGGGGTCGACTATGTGGTATGCGTGTGCTTGGTGGGCCATTATACGTTCTCTTGTAGGTAGAGACTTAAAAGAAGTAAGAAGACATAGGCCTGGATTAGTGCTACGGCTATTTCTAGTAGTGAGAGGAAGAATATTAGAATTATTGTAAGTACCGCAATAGGGGGTAGTATTTGCAGGAGGCTTCAGACTCCGGTGGCCATGAGGCCAATGAGCAGGTGACCTGCAGTTAAGTTGGCTGTAATTCGCACCCCGAGGGCTAGTGGTCGTATAAGAAGGCTTACTGTTTCGATTAAAACTAGAAGTGGGACTAGGGGGCCAGGTGTTGATAGTGGGAGTAGGTGTGCTAGGGACTCATTAAGCTGGCTACGGAACCCAATAAGGACCGTGCTTAGTCAAAGAGGGAATGCTAATGCTATATTTAAAGAGAACTGAGTAGTGGGGGTAAAAGTATAAGGAAGAAGTCCTAGTGTGTTTATTGTAATTAAGAACAGGAAGAGGGCAAGGAATAGCGGGGCTCATTTATAGCCCCCAAGGTTTACAGGTGAAAATACATCCCGCACGAATTGAATTGCTAATCAAATCTTTATTGTCACTTGACGGTTTTCTAACAAACGCCCTGTGGTGATTACATAAAAAATAGGGGGTAAAATAATAGCTAGTGTACATAAATGTACATAGTACATCTGGGGTGATTCAAATTGGTCAAACATGTTTAGTGTCATTGTCAGGATCAGTTGTGCAGGCACAATAGTTTGTGCAGTGTTTCAGGAAGGAGGGGGCAAATTAATGTCAATACTTTGGGGAGAGCCAAAGCAAGCACGCTTGTTCAAACCATCATGAAAGTACTAAACCAGGGGTCTGGGTTGAGTTGAGGCATGTCACTGAGGGTGGTTGGTAATCACCAATCTTTAGCTTAAAAGGCTAATGCTGTTCCTTATTTAGCTTCTCAGTGATAGTTCACTTGCTATTATATATGCTCAGTCTTCAAAGTTTTGGAGAGGGGTGGCCTCTACTACAATAGGTATGAAGCTGTGGTTTGCCCCACAAATTTCGGAGCACTGGCCGTAAAAGATTCCAACGCGGGAGGCAATAAAGGTTGCCTGGTTTAGTCGTCCGGGGACTGCGTCTATTTTTACTGCTAGGGATGGGACCGCTCACGAGTGGAGTACGTCTTCGGCTGTGATTAGTATTCGAACGGGTGAGCCAGTGGGGACAACCATTCGATAATCTGTTTCAAGAAGCCGAAAATGGCCTGGAAGTAAGTCTTCTGTGCGTACTATGTAAGAGTCAAACTCCAGGTCTTCATAATCTGTGTACTCATAGGATCAGTATCACTGGTGTCCTAAGGCTTTAATTGTAAGATGTGGATGGTTAATTTCATCCATTAGGTACAAGATGCGGAGGGATGGTAGGGCGATAACAAGTAGAATTAGGGCGGGGAGGACAGTTCAGATGATTTCTACTTCTTGGGAGTCTAGAATATATTTGTCATAGGTTTGGGCCGTAATTATTGTTGAGATGAAGTATAGAACTGCTGCACTAATTATTAGAATGATTACTAAAGCATGGTCATGGAAGTGTAAGAGTTCTTCCATTACAGGTGAGGCAGCATCTTGGAAACCTATTTGGGCGGCGGATGCCATTAAGAAACGAAGGGGTTGAACCTACAACTTCTCCTTGACAAGGAGGTATAATGTCTTGTTTTACTAGTATCTTGAGAAGAAAGTGGCAGAGTGGTTGATGCAGTTGGCTTGAAACCAGCTTACGGGGGTTCAATTCCTCCCTTTCTCGTTATTTAGACTGTACTAACACAAAAGCTGGTTGTTCAAATGTGTGGTAGGGGGGAGGGCAGCCGTGGAGTCATTCGACATTCGTCGCGGTTTGTTCAACTGCGAGTACTTCTCGTTTGGAGACGAAGGCTTCTCATAAAATAAATAAGAATATAATTACTGCCACTAGCGAGACTAGGGAGCCAATTGATGATATGGTGTTTCACATGGCGTACGCATCTGGGTAGTCTGAGTACCGACGGGGCATTCCGGCGAGGCCGAGGAAGTGTTGTGGGAAAAATGTAATATTTACTCCTGTAAATATTACACCGAAGTGGGCTTTTGATCATGTGTTATGAAGGGTATAGCCTGTGAATAGCGGGAATCAGTGTACGAAGCCGGCCATAATCGCGAATACAGCCCCTATGGACAGAACATAGTGGAAGTGGGCTACTACATAGTATGTGTCATGAAGTACGATATCTAAGGATGAGTTAGCCAGGACAATCCCTGTTAGGCCTCCTACAGTGAAAAGGAAAATGAAACCAAGAGCTCAAAGTATTGGGGCTTCTCATTTTAGAATACCCCCATGAAGTGTTGCGAGCCAGCTAAAGACTTTTACCCCTGTGGGGATTGCGATAATTATTGTTGCGGATGTAAAGTAGGCTCGTGTATCTACATCTATCCCTACTGTAAACATGTGGTGGGCTCAAACGATGAAGCCTAGAAGACCGATGGCCATTATAGCTCACACCATGCCCATATACCCGAAAGGTTCTTTTTTCCCGGCATAGTATGCCACGATGTGTGAAATTATTCCGAACCCTGGAAGGATAAGGATATAGACTTCCGGGTGACCAAAGAATCAGAATAGGTGTTGGTAGAGGACGGGGTCCCCGCCTCCTGCTGGGTCGAAGAATGTTGTGTTGAGGTTTCGGTCTGTTAAAAGTATTGTAATTCCGGCTGCAAGGACTGGTAAAGAGAGGAGTAGAAGGACAGCTGTGATTAAGACCGATCACACAAATAGAGGGGTCTGGAATTGTGTAATAGCTGCGGGTTTTATATTTATAATGGTTGTAATAAAATTGATTGCACCTAAGATTGAAGAAATACCGGCCAGGTGGAGCGAAAAGATGGTTAGGTCAACGGAGGCACCTGCGTGGGCTAGGTTGCTGGCTAGTGGGGGGTACACTGTTCACCCAGTTCCGGCCCCTGCCTCAACCCCAGAGGAGGCTAGTAAGAGGAGAAAAGAGGGGGGCAGAAGTCAGAAGCTTATATTATTCATTCGAGGGAAAGCCATGTCGGGGGCCCCGATCATTAGCGGAATAAGTCAGTTTCCAAATCCTCCAATTATTACTGGTATTACTATAAAGAAAATTATTACAAACGCGTGTGCTGTAACAATTACGTTATAGATCTGGTCGTCCCCTAGTAGGGAGCCTGGTTGGCTTAGTTCGGCTCGGATAAGAAGGCTTAGGGCTGTGCCGACTATCCCAGCTCATGCACCAAATATTAGATAGAGGGTGCCGATGTCTTTATGGTTGGTTGAGAAAAATCAACGGGTAATTGTCACGGGTAGGATGGCTGAGTAAGCGGTGGATTGTAGTCCCACAGACAGAGGTTTGAGCCCTCTTCTTACCAAGCCCTAAGGTGTATTCATATTAGATTGCAAATCTAAAGAAGGAGGCGAAGAGCCTCCTGGGGCTTCTTCCCCGCTTTTTAGAAGGCGGGGAGAAGTAGATAGATGCTCGCTGGTTTGAGCGCTTAGCTGTTAACTATGAGTTTGTAGGATCGAGGCCTACCTATCTAGAAAGGCTTTAGCTTAATTAAAGCGTTTGCGTTGCATGCATTTGCTGTGGGTTAGTGTCCCGTAAGTCTTAACAGGTTCTGGAGGATTTTAACCCCCACGTAAGGCTTTGAAGGCCTTTGGACTAAAATTATCCTAAGCTCCTTATAGTGGGAGTATGGTGAGTAGGGCGGGGGTGAGGGGCAGGGTGCATAGGGAGGTGCACAAGGTGAGGGCAAGGGGGAGGGTTATTTGGTGGGATTTAAGTCGTCAGGGTGTGGTGGCGGTAATATTATTGGGTGATATTGTCAGGGTTATTGCATATGAGAGTCGGAGATAAAAGTATAGGCTAAGTAGAGCAGAAAGGGCTGCAATGGTTGCTGTTAGTCCGAGGTCTTGTTTAGAGAGTTCTTGAATAATAAGTCATTTTGGTGCAAATCCTGTTAAAGGGGGGAGCCCTGCTAATGACATAAGCAGGAGGGGGGTGAGGGAGGTGAGTAGTGGGGATTTAGCTCAAGAGGAAGCTAGGGTATTAATATTTGTAGCTTTGTTAAATTTAAAGGTTAGGAAGGTTGATATAGTTATAGTGATGTAAATAATTAGGGTGAGGAGAGTCAGTTGTGGGGAAAATTGTAATACTAGAACTATTCATCCAAGGTGTGCGATAGATGAGTAGGCTATAATTTTTCGTAGTTGAGTTTGGTTTAGTCCTCCCCATCCACCAACTAGTGTTGAAGTGAGGCCTAAAATAATTAAGAGTGAGGAATTGTTCGAGTGAATTTGCAGCAGTAGTGCGAAGGGGGCAAGTTTTTGTCAAGTGGACAGAATGAGGCCTGTAGTAAGGTCTAAGCCTTGGAGAACCTCTGGTAACCAGGTGTGCATGGGGGCTAGGCCAATTTTTAATGCTAGGGCTAGTGTAATAATTGTTGTTGGGAGGGGGTGGACTATCTGGTTAATGTCCCATTGTCCGGTAATTCATGCATTGGTTATGCTTGCAAATAGGATTATGGCAGCTGCTGATGCTTGTGTAATGAAGTATTTTGTGGTTGCTTCAATTGCCCGGGGGTGGTGGGTTTTTGCCATAATTGGAATAATTGCCAGAGTATTGATTTCTAGGCCTATTCATGCCAGGAATCAATGCGAGCTTGCAAATGTGGTGGTAGTTCCTAATCCTAGCGTTATAAGGAGGAGGGTTAGGACATAGGGGCTCATTAGTAAAAGAAGGTTTTATCCAACATATTCGGGGCATGGACCCAAAAGCTTTCTTAGCTTATTTTACTAGGAAGTGGTGTAGAGGAAGCACAAAGAGTTTTGATCTCTTTAGGGAGGGTTCAAATCCCTTTTTTCTAAGGAGTCGGGGGGATTTTAACCCCCATGTTCTACCCTATCAAAGTAGTCCTATAATTTCAGGCACGGCTCCGGACTATATTTGTGGGGGGAGTCCAGCAAAGGCAATGGGTAGGGCCAAGTGTCAGATAACCAGGGCTAGAGTCAGAGGAAGGAAGTTTTTTCAAATAAGGTGTATGAGTTGGTCGTACCGAAACCGTGGGTAGGAGGCTCGGACCCATAAGAATACTATTGAGAGGAGAGCCGCTTTGGTTGCAAGGTTGATTGCGGTCAGTTCGGGTAAGGTGGGTATGTGATAGGCTCCCAGGAATAGAAGGGCAGAGAGTGTGTTCATTAGCAGAATGTTGGCGTACTCTGCTAGGAAAAAGAGTGCAAATGGGCCTCCTGCATATTCGACGTTGAAGCCTGATACTAGTTCTGATTCACCTTCGGTGAGGTCAAATGGGGCTCGGTTTGTCTCTGCTAGTGTTGAAATATACCACATTGCTGTTAAGGGTCAGGCGGGGATAATTAGTCAAATACTTTCTTGGCTGGTGTTGAAAGTTTGGAGTGTAAAACCCCCCGCGAAAATAATAATATTTAATAAGATTAAGCCGAGGCTGACTTCATAGGAGATGGTTTGGGCTACGGCCCGAAGGGCCCCAATTAGGGCGTATTTTGAGTTTGAGGCTCAGCCTGAGCCAAGAATGGAGTATACTGCGAGGCTTGAGAGGGCCAGGATAAATAGAATGCCCAGGTTCAGGTCTGCTTGGGGATAGGGGAGGGGTATGGGTACTCAAAGTATCAGGGCAAGGGTGAGCGCTAGTATGGGGGCTAGAAGAAATAGCAGGGGTGAGGAGGAAGAGGGTCGGACAGGCTCTTTGATAAATAGTTTAACTCCATCTGCAATAGGTTGGAGTAGGCCATAAGGCCCTACAATGTTAGGCCCCTTTCGTAGTTGTATATAGCCTAGGACTTTCCGTTCAATAAGGGTAAGGAAGGCTACGGCCAGGAGCACTGGGACGATAATGGCCAGGGGGTTTAGAATATGTGTTATAAGAATATGTATTATAGTTGGGGAGAGGATTTGAACCTCTGTCTAAAGGGCTTAGGTCTTTTGCAATGTCCCGGCTATGCGACCCCAATACACCATTATCTTTAGTGTGGTAGTGTACCCCTTAATCTTTTTTAGTTGTTTTCATTAGGGAGGGGGAAGGCGTACTATTAATATGGGCCTTTTCTTTTCGGTCCTCTCGTACTAGAAAAGAATAAAACATAGATAGAAACTGACCTGGATTGCTCCGGTCTGAACTCAGATCACGTAGGACTTTAATCGTTGAACAAACGAACCCTTAATAGCGGCTGCACCATTAGGATGTCCTGATCCAACATCGAGGTCGTAAACCCCCTTGTTGATGCGGCCTCTAAAAAGGGGATTGCGCTGTTATCCCTAGAGTAACTTGGTCCGTTAATCGGCGTTAAGCCGGATCATGATTGGTCAGATGTTCTGATTGCTTGAGCTGTAGCTCTTAATTATAGTAGAATGGTTATGTGCTTAGGTATATTACCGTTCCACTCGGGGGTTTTTTATTTCCCCGTGGTCGCCCCAACCGAAGACAGGGGACATGTAATCGCTAGGTTTTGGTCTTTTGATTTAGGGTCACTTGACACGTTATGTCCGGGTGTCTGAAGCTTCATAGGGTCTTCTCGTCTTATGGTTTCAACCCCGCTTCTGCACGGGGAGATCAATTTCATTGACTTGAAGGAGGAGACAGTTGAGCCCTCGTCTAGTCATTCATACAGGTCTACAATTAAAAGACAAGTGATTACGCTACCTTCGCACGGTCAAAATACCGCGGCCGTTAAACATATAGTCACGGGGCAGACGGGACCTCTTATTCTAGGGTTTCAAGAGGCGATGTTTTTGGTAAACAGGCGAGGCTCTATTATTGTTTGCCGAGTTCCTTCTTCTTCTTTTGGTCTTTCCTTATGGGCACACCAGTGTGGGGTTAACGGTGGTTTTATGGGGGGATTTCTTGGTGGTTACTTTAGATCCAATGCCCTCTTTGTTTGGGGCCGTTGAGTTCCGGTGGGGGTTCATTTCGGGGTACACGTGTGCAGGGAGAGAGCCCGGGCTCTCTTATTACTCATATTAGCATGTACGCTCCCATGTTGGCATGGGACGGTCTGGTAGATAGAAGTGGACTAAGATAAGGTTAACTGAATTTAAGGGTGTGGTTTGCTTTAGCTATAACGCGTTAATTATAAGGTGGCTGCTTTTAAGCCCACGTTGGCTTTACCCTTTAGTTTAATATGATCTTTATCCTTCTGGTAAGGTTGTGTCCTATCTCAAAGGGGCTGGACCCCCTTTGATTAACTCTTTAGCTTTCTTTTAGTCTGTGGGGTATAATGTAAGGTAAAGGAGGTAAGAAATGTTAAAGGCTGAACTTATATTCAATTCCCAGACAACCAGCTATAACTAGGTTCGGTAGGTTTGTCGCCTCTACTTGAAGCTCTTCCCACTCTTTTGCCACAGAGACGGGTTTGCCCTTTTAAAAGGCTGGCTTGAAGTAGCTCACATAGTTTCGGGGTCTCAAACTAGGGCTCATCTTGCTTGATTGGTGCTAGCTAAATCATGATGCAAAAGGTACGAGTTTTAGTCTCTGCTTTTTTAGGCTTAAATACTGGTTTATTTCATTTCTTTTTCAACATTCCCTTGCGGTACTACTTCTATTGCTCTGGTGGGGCCTTTTCTGTCGCTCATACTAAGGCGGGAAAATGGTTTGTTTAGTATTAGGTTCGTGGTAATTAGGGGTTATAAATTTTTTATTGTTGTTTTTGGTGGAGGCTAGTTTTTTGGCGTCAGGGTAATTCGATTTGCACGAATGACTTTTCAGTGTAAGGGAAATACTATTCTTTTTAGCTATACTCTGATTTTTCAAGTGCACCTTCAGGTACACTTACCATGTTACGACTTGCCTCCCCTAGGCACAGATATTTGGTAATTAAATATTAGTATTATGGGCTGTTCGGGGAGAGTGACGGGCGGTGTGTGCGCTCTTCAGAGCCCCCTTCAGCGGTACACTCTGCTTACCGCTTACTGCTAAATCCTCCTTCAGTACACATATTTTCAATGTGTCGTTCGTATACACTATTGTAGTGAATGTAGCCCATTTCTTTACCCACTCGTAAGCTACACCTCGACCTGTCGTATTGGGTGAGTGCCAATTGTGATTACTATCCGACCTTCACAGGGTAAACTGGCGACGGAGGTATATAGACTGGATGAGCAAGAGGGGGTGAGGTTAAACGGGGATTATCGGTTACAGAACAGGCTCCTCTAGAGGGATCTAATGAACCGCCAAGTCCTTTGGGTTTCAAGCATATTGCTCGTAGTATCCAGGCGGATAGAGGTTGTGTTATACTATCAATGTTTACGGCTAAGCATAGTGGGGTATCTAATCCCAGTTTGTGCCTTAGCTTTCGTGGAGTCAGGAATAATAAAGCTACTTTCGTAATTGACCTTCATACCTTTTTATGCTTTTCACGGCTTTAAGGGCGTTCGGCTTTAATTTAAATATACCCTAACCACCCTTTACGCCGGGGGCTGTCAGCTTGGGTCACCCGTCTCACCGCGGTGGCTGGCACGAATTTTACCGGCCCTACTGTAGCTATAAACTAAGTCAAGTTTTCACTTATTGCTGTAATGTTTATCACTGCTGGGTTCCCGTGGGGGTGTGGCTTAGCAAGGCGTCGTGGGCTTATATAGGGGTGCCTGATACCAGCTCCTTGTTTTAAGTAATAAAACTGGGTGGGCATTCTCACAGGGGGGCGGATACTTGCATGTGTAATTCTAGCTATAGTGGAAAAGGCCAAAAGTCCAGGGGAACCAAGCCTTTGTGTTATTGAGGCTTTCTAGGGCCTATCTTGTCAGCTTCAGTGGCATGCTTTAATTTAAGCTACATTAAC